ATTTCTACCGAGCTAAAACAAGATGTCGATGTCTATAGTAAACCAAAGTCATCATTTAATACTTATTTTGCTTCAATCTCGACTATACAAAACAAACAAAAAATTGAAGATTTAGTTACGATTAGAAATACACTTTTTTGTCTTTATCCATAGGCCCTTTACTCATACTCATTCAATTGGAAGTATTAATCCAATAAAAAAAAATTATGTTTCGTAATCTCATAATCCAATTTTTCAATTTATAATTGACTCTTGAATACAAATCACGAGAATATATATTCTTCCTCGAATTTTTCATTGAGAGGTAAAGGATTTAATCCTTTTTAGAAATAAAGTTTTTGATCGGAATATGCGCCGACGGATCCCTTAACTATTTGCAGTAGGGTTAATAGAACGAATCGCACTTTTACCACTAAACTATACCCGCTATGCTGCGATTATTGTATATAAACAAGCTTTTTGTCGAGTAAGAGAATCAATAGGGTCATAAAAAAAAAAAAAAAGAATTATGAAAATTAGGGCGTTGATGTATTGTATTTCCTCATGCAACCTAATGAGGATTAGGAAAAGAAGACTCGTTGCATTGATTCTATATTAGAAGAATGGAAAAATTCCAATAACAAGTATTTTTGAATCAAATAAAATAACTTTTTTTATCTTATCTAATTTGTTGCAACAAAAAATAAAAAATGGCCCGTGACACGGGCCAGGACGTGGAAATAAAAAAAGACTTTTCGGACGAAATGAAAAAAAAAAAAGAATAGATTAAAAATATATATATATATATAATTCTAATCTTAATAATTAGAATAATTAATAGAATAATAATTAAATATAGAATAGTATAGAATAGTAATTAAATAGTAAATTACTATAATACTAATTAGAATACTAATATATTAAGAGTAATATAAGAAGTATTATACTAATAATATAGTAATAAAAAAGATAAAAAAAAAAAAAAGTATATGAAGAAGGACTTTTTTTTTCAAGCCCTACTTGTTGTGTATTGTTGTGTAATGTAAGATAGTAATTATCTTTTCTCAATTGGGAGAGATGGCTGAGTGGACTAAAGCGTCGGATTGCTAATCCGTTGTACGAGTTATTCGTACCGAGGGTTCGAATCCCTCTCTTTCCGGTTCCGTTGATGACTTCGTATTTTTTTCAAATCTTTTTCTTTATTTATTTTTTTTTTATTTTATATATAATAGTTAAAGATGTAGAATAGATAAAATTCTAAGAACATTTAATAAAAATCAAGCAAGGAAAAAGCCTTATTTTTTTTTTATTCTTCACGTCCAGGATTACGCCCTGGATCATTAGATAAAAATCCAAAGATGAAAAGGGAAACAAAGAATATTACTACTGTGTAAACAAAGAGTTTGAGAGTAAGCATTAGACAATCTCCAAGATCTTTTTTTTTGTTTGGAAAAAAAGAAAATAGATTCTCTATATTTATACCATATATCCCATTTTGACACCAAGAAATGAAGTGGTTTCTAGAACTTTTTCGAAATAGAAAAGCATTTTTCTAAATTCATTTGTAATAAGATGTAATAAGAGTCGAGTCTTGTGTGCCAAAAATTTGCTTTTATACCGAAAATTCCATATTTCGGGTAGATCTAACCGAATAGGTTTCTTTTAATAGAATGGAAAAAAGTTCAGAATGAGGAGATGGGGTAGGTAATCCAGATTTTTCACGTTTATACAATAACTTCAATGTTTGAATCAAGGGCCTAGACTATAAAGAACTAGAAAGAACTAGAAGACTTATCTGATCTTATCAATTAGTAGAATTTTTTCTCTTGAATAACTCATGAATTATTAATTATTCTAGGATAGTATTCAAAATTTCATCGAAAACTTACAGCAGCTTGCCAAACAAAGGCTAATAGAAAAAAGAACAGAGGGATTACTGGCATAATATCTACGATTGGATTCAAAAAAGCGTAGGCTTCAGGCAATTTTGTGAAGAAAAAACTGCTTGAATAAAGGGCAAAATTAAGACAGATACAAATCAAATTTAAAATATTAAGCATAACAAACATTTTGTTCTTGAAGATAATTGTATTTTGACTGAGTTATTAATATTCATATAAAAATGGATATAAATTAATATAAAATAGAGTTTAAGGTAGACAAAAAACTTTAAACTCAGCCAATCAAAAATCCTTCAATTATCAGCTAAAAAAAGAATAAAAGAAATCATATTTTCATACAATATCTTAATGGAATTCTATATTATGATCAATAAATTCAGTTTAATTCTATATCTACACATATCAAAATACGAATAACAAGCTAATCTAGTTCATAGATATTTTGGGGGGTAGGAATTGACAAAGAACCAATACCAATATTAGTTTTATTAGTTTTGAATCAAATATAGAAATGGGGCGTGGCCAAGCGGTAAGGCAACGGGTTTTGATCCCGCCATTCGGAGGTTCGAATCCTTCCGTCCCAGAGCCTATATTCTTTTCTATATCAAAATTATAGATATTAAAATAAAGATTGTTTTTTTGAACAACCTAATATCTTCCGTACTTGAAGAAGTGTGAGATTGATGACTCGGTCCTATCGAGCCACTTGAAGATGAAGATTCGAAGAGAACTACTTATTTCTTCGTCTTATCTTGTCTTATCTTATTGGTTTGCTAATATTTATATTGGAAATCAAAAAATATTTATATGATTCAATAAAATAAGGGGTTAATTTGAATTAATTCTTTTGTTTTTTTCATTGGATATTTTTTTATTAACACCATATTGACAACAGTGTATCAAATAAATATAATCCGATCTGGGTAATTAGATCTTATCTGTAGATTGATTTATATCTATTCCAGCGGTTTGGTTTTTCATTCCAATGAAATGATAGGTTTATTAGATTTTGAAATGATAGGTTTATTGGATTTGCTGTGATATAAAAGTCTTTTTTTTTTTTTATTTTCAATTTTAAATAGTAAATAGAAGAATAGATAGCATAAGAAACAAGAGATAATCTATCAATTTTGACTTTATTTAACTTTATCTATTTTTTTATCCGAATCAATTCGAAATTTTATAAATTTTTCTATTTCATTTCGTGTTCATTTCTTGTTAGTTTAATGTTTTGATTGTGTCGTACGATTCAATCTTTTTATTAATTCTTTTTGATTTCTTTTGATTTTTGATTTTGATTCTATCTACATAACCTAATTATTTTATCCTAATTATTTTATTTATATTTGGGATTGGGGTTGCTAACTCAATGGTAGAGTACTCGGCTTTTAAGTGCGGCTAACAGCTTTTACACATTTGTACGAAGAAAGAGATTCGTCCATACCAGCGGTATTATTTGTAAGACCACGACTGATCCTGAAAGGAATGAATGGAAAAAACAGCATGTCGTATCAATGGAGAATTCAGAGAATATTTGATTCTTACCGGATCCGCTCCAAACAAACTTTGTTTGAATTCTTGGTGCATAACATAAAAACAAATCAATTCAAATTCAAAGTTGGGATTTGGTCGAGTTAATAAATGGACAGAGCTCTGCGGCTCCAATTATAGGTAAATAAAAAAGCAACGAGCTCCCGTTCTTAATTTGAATGATTTTCCGATCTAATTAGACGTTAAAAATAGATTAGTGCCTGGTGCGGGAAAAGCTTTTTCTTGAGTGTATTTTCGATTTTTTTAATGAGTCCTAACTATTAGCTATTCTCCACTATGAAGGGAAATTGAATGTGTAGAAGAAAAAGTATATTGATAAAGCAATTTTTTTTCCAAAATCAAAAAAGAGTGATTGACTTGAAAAAGTAAAGGATTTCTAGTCACCTATTACCCTATAATGAACATAAACCAATTAGAAAGGAACATAAACCAATTAGATGAAAAAAAGAGAGGATTAGAGGGTCCGCTGGTGAGTTTAACTATTTCCGAGGTATCTATTCTTTTTATATTATACTATTTTGTTTTTATGGTATCGCACTATGTATCATTTAATAACCCAATAAACCCCCTATCTTTGCTTCAATCAAATCGAATTAAAAATGAAAATAGAGAAATCTCAAAGAAATTTAGAAATAGATAGATCTCGAAAAAATAACTTCCTATACCCACTTATTTTTCGGGAGTATATTTATACATTTGCTCATGATCGTGACTTAAATAGATCCATTTTGTTAGAAAATGTGGGTTATGACAATAAATATAGTTTACTAATCGTAAAGCGTTTAATTACTCGAATGTATCAACAGAATCATTTGAGTATTTCCGCTAATGATTCTAACCAAAATACATTTTTTAGGTATAACAAAAATTTGTATTTTCAAATGATATCGGAGGGATTTGCAGTTATTGTGGAAATTCCATTTTCCTTACGATTAGTATCCTCTTTAGAAAGATCAGAAATAGTAAAATCTCATAATTTACGATCAATTCATTCAATATTTCCTTTTTTAGAGGGCAAATTTCCACATTTAAATTATGTGTCAAATGGACTAATACCCTACCCCATCCATCTAGAAAAATTGGTTCAAATCCTTCGCTATTGGGTGAAAGATCCCTCCTCTTTGCATTTATTACGACTCTTTCTTCACGAGTATTGGAATTTGAACAGTCGTATTATTCCAAAGAAATCTATTTCTTTTTTTGCAAAAAAGACTCCAAGATTCTTCTTGTTCTTATATAATTCTCATGTATATGAATACGAGTCCGTTTTCTTTTTTCTTTGTAATCAATCCTTTCATTTCCGATTAACATTTTCTCAGGTCTTTCTTGAGCGAATATATTTCTATGGAAAAATAGAACATTTTGTAGAAGTCTTTACTAAGGATTGGGGGGACAGCCTATGCTTGCTCAAGGATCCTTTCATACATTATCTTAGATATCAAGGAAAATCCATTTTTGTCTCAAAGGATACGCCTCTTCTGATGAAAAAATGGAAATATTACCTTGTCAATTTATGTCAATGTCATTTTGATGTGTGCTTTCAACCCCCCAGGATCCATATAAACCCAT